AAAAAGAAATTAGATATTAAAAAAAATCCGAAGCTAAGAACAACAGAAGAAGAAAAATAAGTAATAATAATAACGAAAATGGGTTATCATACATTTATTTCATGTAGAAAAATGACTAGGTCTGTTCTACATTTCTTGCGCTTAGTATATATACTTATTTAGTATACTTAGTATACTTATATACAATTAGATAAGTATACTTAATATACATTTATATACGAATTAGAATCTTATAATAATTAGAATATTCATTTTCATTATTATAGGATATCTTTATACCAGTAACAGGTACAAATATTAAATCGAGGTACCCTTTCTATGACAATTCTCAACAGCTTTCCCTCCATTTTAGTGCCTTTAGTGGGCCTAGTATTTCCGGCAATGGCAATGGCTTCTTTATTTCTTTATCTTGAAAAAAATAAGATTTTTTAAATCCGATCGGATCAAGGTCAACTCTCATCTAGTTTTTTTTTTTCAAGACTTAGCGATGACGGATAGCCATTTAGTAGAATAGTGTATAAGACCAAAAAGCGGCTTTCTCCGAGCATAAACAGAAGAGCTCTTATGCAGGTGTAAACATGATAGATAGGTAAATCTATTCTATTCTATCTATTGTCAACAATAAATTGTGATCTGAACTCATGTCTGCAATGAAAGTCAATGTATCTCTATGTATGTATCGATCTATAGGGAATCATATGAAGGGGATGTTCTGATTTTATTAGATCTAACCAATTCGATGACTTACTGCTAAGAGTTCACATCAAAATAGTACTAGTTGATGAGAGTTACTTCAGAAACAACAAAAGTAAACTCAAACCGATTTTCTTTTGGTTATTTCCCCAATTCCAATAAAATTCAACTGGAGCTAGTATGTATGAGTTGGCGATCAGAATATATATGGATAGAATTTATAGCAGGCTCTCGCAAAACAAGCAATTTCTGCTGGGCCCTTATCCTTTTTTTAGGTTCATTAGGATTCTTAGTGGTTGGAATTTCTAGTTATCTTGATAGGAATTTGCTATCTTTATTTCCGTCTCAGCAAATAAAATTTTTTCCACAAGGGATCGTGATGTCTTTCTACGGGATCGCGGGCCTCTTTATTAGTTCCTATTTGTGGTGCACAATTACATGGAATGTAGGTAGTGGTTATGATCGATTTGATACAAAAGAGGGAATAGTGTGTATTTTTCGTTGGGGATTTCCTGGAAAAAATCGCCGCATCTTTCTACGATTCCTTATGAAAGATATTCAGTCCATCAGAATAGAAGTTAAAGAGGGGATTTCTGCTCGTCGTGTCCTTTATATAGAAAGCAGAGGCTTGGGGGCCATTCCCCTGAACCGTACTGATGAGAATTTGACTCTACAAGAAATTGAGCAAAAGGCTGCGGAATTGGCCTATTTCTTGCGTGTACCAATTGAAGGTTTTTGAAAAATGAACTGAAGAATAAGAATAAACGCTTTCTCGGCAGGAGGAACCCCTCAAGACTCTTTTATTTTTCGAAATATGCGAGAGTTTCATTTTTACATTTTTGATAGAAAAAAGTTCTTTCTCTTTCATTTTGAAATGCGAATAATATTAATATTCATTATTTGAATTTGAATCTTTCGGGCATTCATCGAAAGGGGGGGGGTCGCTTCGAATATTTGATCAATTGGGATATCTGGAAACAATATTGTTTTTCTTTTTATTATTTCTTGATTCAAATTCGAATTGGAATGAAGAATTCGAAGTGGATTCTTCTTCGATTTCTGTAGTTTTTCTACACTAGGTTCAAGGACTAACCGCCGAATCCCAACTAAAAAAAACGAGACTCGATTTATAGGTGCAATACCTTGTAATAGAACTCATGCTTGATAGAAATATTAGATCGCATAGAATCAACGAATGAGGTGTGTTCATTAACAATTCACAGATGAAAAAATGACAAAAAAAAAAACGAACGCATCCATTCCCCTTAGATATCTTTCATCTATAGTATTTGTAGTATTTTTGCCCTGGTGGATCCCTCTCTCATTTAATAAAAATCTGGAATCCTGGGTTACTAATTGGTGGAATACTAGTCAAACCGAAACCTTTTTGAATGATATTCAAGAAAAAGCTATTCTAGAAAAATTCATAGAATTAGAGGAATTATTCTTCTTGGACGAAATGATAAAGCAATTTACGGAAAGACGTCTAGAAAAGCTTCGTATAGGGCTCCCGAAAGAAACAATTCAATTAATCAAGATGCACGATGAGAATCATATCCATACAATTTTTCACTTCTCGACAAATACAATCTGCTTCGTTATTCTAAGTGGTTATTCGATTCTGTGTAATGAAGAACTTTTTATTCTTAACTCTTGGTTTCAAGAATTCCTATATAATTTAAGCGACACGATAAAAGCCTTTTCGCTTCTTTTCGTAACTGATTTATGTATCGGATTCCATTCGCCACGCGGTTGGGAACTACTGATTGACTATGCCTACAATGATTTTGGATTTGCTCATAATGATATTATTCTATCTGTTCTTGTTTCCACTTTTCCAGTCATTCTAGATACGTTTTTTAAATATTGGCTTTTTTCTTATTTAAATCGTGTATCTCCGTCACTTGTAGTGATTTATCATTCAATGACTGAGTGAAAAGCGATTCAATGATCCAATTAGAATATTTTGGATTTTTTACATAAGCAAAGCATTCAAGCCGTACTTCCCTTACTTTTCTACCCATCCAGAGGATCCGATCCCTCCCAGATTCCAGGAATCGGATATTCCAGTAAAATTATTTCAGTAAATAGCAGAAAATAGCAGAATCGCGGATAGGGAACTGTATTAGTGACCTACCTAATTTTATTGTAGAAATTTTCGGGATCAACGATTGGACCATGCAAATTCGAAATAGCTTTTCTTCGTTAAAGGGAGAGATTACTCGATTCATTTCCGTATCCCTCATGATATATATAATAACTCAGGCATCGATTTCAAACGCATATCCCGTTTTTGCGCAGCAGGGTTTTGAAAATCCACGAGAGGCAACTGGGCGCATTGTATGCGCCAATTGTCATTTAGCTAATAAGCCCGTGGATATTGAGGTTCCACAGGCGGTACTCCCTGATACTGTATTTGAAGCAGTTGTTAGAATTCCGTATGATATGCAACTGAAACAAGTTCTTGCTAATGGTAAAAGGGGGTCTTTGAATGTGGGGGCCGTTCTTATTTTACCAGAGGGGTTTGAATTAGCCCCCTCCGACCGTATTTCGCCCGAGATGAAAGAAAAGATAGGCAAGCTGTCTTTTCAGACCTACCAACCCACTAAAAAAAATATTCTTGTGATAGGGCCAGTTCCTGGTTCGAAATATAGTGAAATAACTTTTCCTATTCTTTCCCCGAACCCCGCAACTAATAAAGATGCTCACTTCTTAAAATATCCAATATACGTAGGTGGGAACAGGGGGAGGGGTCAGATTTATCCCGACGGGAACAAAAGTAACAATACGGTTTATAATGCTACAGCTGCGGGTATAGTAAGCAAAATAATACGAAAAGAAAAAGGGGGATACGAAATAACCATAACGGATGCAGCGAATGGGCGTGAAGTGCTTGATATTATCCCTCCAGGACCAGAACTTCGTGTTTCAGAGGGCCAATCTATCAAACTTGATCAACCATTAACAAGTAATCCTAATGTAGGTGGGTTTGGTCAGGCCGATGCAGAAATAGTACTTCAAGATCCATTACGTGTCCAAGGCCTTTTGTTCTTTTTGGCATCTGTTGTTTTGGCACAAATTTTTTTGGTTCTTAAAAAGAAACAGTTTGAGAAGGTCCAATTGTCCGAAATGAATTTCTAGATCCGCGGATTTATCATTTATCAACATCAAGTTTGTAAAAAGAACCAAATTCTTCTTGGCAATTATGTTATGTAGAAGCAAAAAACTTATGAAAAGTCTTTTGCTTATTTATATTCTTTTTCTACCGGATGTCGGGAAGTTCTTGTACTGCACTCCTAAATCATAGTATATATATATTGTGAAGAATGTGAAGAGGGTTATTTTGCTTTCACCCTTCTTTGTTTTTCCAATAAACATTGGAGGATGTCACTATTATCAGATTTAAATATCATAGAATGTGTCAATAGTTTTGATTCTATTCTAATAGAATCAAATTCGACTAGAACTAGATACTAAACATAAGATAAGGAAGTGGAAAATATCGAATATAAAGAAAGTAGGGATAAATGAGGGGAACAAGGGATTCAAAAGGGGATTATTCGTCGTACTAGTCTTCGGCACCTGAAAGGGATGTGGGAAATTCCTTTTCGGGTGTCGAAATAATAATGGTTCTTAATCCCATTCATCAAACATTCCTATTTGTAGTTTATAAATTTTCCAGGTTTATCAGAACTCTTTTTGGATTTCTATTAAGTAGTGGTAAAACAAAAAAAAAGAAAGAGAAGTCGTTGAGCAAATGAAACTTCTTCCATGAACCTAGAAAACTATTTGAATTGAATTAATGATAATGAGACACTAAAATAAATAGAATAAAGTTAAAGTTCGACTAGTTATAGAAAAGATTTGGATAATATCTGATCAACAGAAATCTATATATAGATGGATTGTGATTCTGTGATCCAGGAAAAAGAAATTGAGTGATTGCTTATTTTTTTTGTAACTTTGAAAGTTTCGATAGATACTATTGTGGAACGGATGTTCTGAATCAATTAAGCAAGTTAATAAAAAAAATCATCAGAAATCGGCAAAAAATGAAATTGGATTTTTTTGAAAAATCGGAAGAAGTGATCTATTTTTTCCATTTATACGAGCAAAACAAAATATTATCCTTATTAAGAACTCAAGGGGCCCTACCCCTCGAATCAGACAAAGACAGGAGCGACAGGGTACCTTGAGTTCTTACACTTTTATGTCTATAACGCAGTTTACTCGATTACTACAAGGACGAACCTAATCCGGAATATGAACCATAAAAGAAAATACCTATTAAACCGATCACAGGAATA